TTTATTAACTTAAAACTTAACGCGCGGATATACCTAATCTATATTTCCGTCTTCTCTCTTCTTTTATTGCCCTCCTGTCCTGTCGTCAATTGACAGTATGACTTAGGGCGCAATATAATTTAAGTGGTCAAATCATATTTTGGTAAAGCATCTTGAATCCACTGGAGAGTAAAGGATCTTGGATCCAGCGCAGAACCCTTTGTGAATGAGAGAGATAAAGACGAGAAAGACCAATGAAATCAAGTTTCAAGGTTGTAATTGAATGGTAAAGTTTGATTACCATTAACCTCCAGAATAGTTAATGAGTTTTTCGGTTTGATTCATCTCCTAAAGGCGGCTCTCGGCCTGAGTTATTTTAAGCTAAGGTGGACTTAGGCCCCTATGGTCCAGTGGTTACGACCTCTCTCTTTCACGGAGAAAACGAGGGTTCAAGTCCCTCTAGGGGTGTACCAAGACTCAAGACTATAGGAGTGGGATTTTCTATCAAGTGATCCATATTTGATCAAGTCCTTCTAATAGTCTACTCAGCGGGACTTTGTATTTTAGATCAAGTGATATGTATTTGTCAAATCTGCCTGGGAGACGAAAGGAAGTTGATTATGGAACGTCTAAAATGAATTAGGCGTTGGGTCGATGCCCGAGTGGTTAATGGGGACGGACTGTAAATTCGTTGACAATATGTCTACGCTGGTTCAAATCCAGCTCGGCCCAACAATTTGTCAATCTACTATCAGATGGTAGAACGCCCTTGTTCTTACTTGTTCTTAAGAAATACCTGATACGAGAGAATAAAAAAGAATCCAAAATTTCTGCGAGATCTCTTCTTATTTCCCTGGGATTGTAGTTCAATAGGCAAGAGCACCGCCCTGTCAAGGCGGACGTTGCGGGTTCGAGCCCCGTCAGTCCCGACGGATCCAATAAGTACATCAATCCGCCTCTCCATTTTCTGTGAAAGAAGGAACAGAGAGCATAATTGAATTCCGAAGGGATTTCTCTTCTTTTTTTTCAGGATTCTGTCGAAGAAAGAACAAACCCTAAATGAAAATAACTAAAATAGTGAAGTTGATAGAATATTCCATCTTTTCTCCTGCGACTCATCGTTCTCATACTTCTTTGTCTTCCAAATAAATTTAGATCATGAATTTTTAGAACCTAATTCCTCTCTTTTTCCACTTCGCTTGTATTGTTTGTTGGGGTTTTGTAGTTCGGACAGGTGGTTAGATTTCGTTTCGTTTGATGGTTCTATAAGGAAGACCTAAGGTAGGTTATAGAAAAGAAAGAACAGAAAAGAAGGATAAATAAAGTAAAGTAATTTTTGATTGGGCCGGGAATCCAATCTTGGATTCGGTATGGATAAAAGATGTTCGTATGTTATACTATTCAATTCTCGACGACGAATTAATTTAATAGCTCAGATATTGTTATTCATGATATTGATCCGATTCAAGATCATCGATAGGTAATGCATTCATTGAATTGACAGGTGAAAGATTGATCATCTCTATGGGATTAAATCCCGAGTTATTGTGAAATAAAAAAAAATGATGAGATTATGGAAGTAAATATTCTTGCATTTATTGCTACTGCACTGTTCATTTTAGTTCCTACTGCTTTTCTACTTATAATTTACGTAAAAACAGTCAGTCAAAATGATTAATTACTTTAAATGAAACTTGACTTCTGAATTCTTATCAATAGTTGAAGAAATCAAATGAAAAAGTATTCGTCTTAAATGAAATCAACGGGCTATCATCGGCGGTATTCTATGAGATCTGAGAGTATGGTAAGTAAGAAATCGATTTCTTACTTACCATACTCTCTATTAGTGTTATAGTAGTGTATAAAATTGTTTCTAATAAAGTTGGTATACTATATTAGCTTCTATTCTTTCTTCAATATATGTAGTTATTAATTCAATATATGTAGTTATTAATTATTAATCCATATATGGAATTGACGTAGGACCCAATTCTATTTCTTTGATACTTCTATTTATTCCGATGAATCTGAAATACTTGTTTTACTGTTATAGAATACATTTCTCCACTAGAATCCAATGGAATTTGGAAATGAAGATATTTTGATTTGAAAATGAGTTCAATTCAAGAATGCGTTGCAGAACAATCTATAAAACAATTGATACCGTTTCATTCCTCAACTAAATTAGGAGTGCTTCTAAAGTCCACTTCTTCCCCATACTACGAGTGAAAGGGAAAATGTAAAGACTACCATTAAAGCAGCCCAAGCGAGATTTACTATATCCATGTGAATTATGTCCCTTATCTCTATGATAAAATTATTCCATTATTACTCACTAATAATAGTAGAATGAATGGTCCAGAGTCAAAAAGGGATTCTGGCCGAACACTATTGATGAACCAATCAAATCAATCCATTTCAAAAATTCCTATATGATTTCTAATTGGGAAAGACTAAACACATAAAATAAACAATCACATTACAAAAGAATGTTACTAATGGAACATCTAGTAATAAAATAAAGAGGGTCCATTCCTTTTTTCTTGCCCTTCAATACTATTACAAACTTTTTCCTATTTGGTCTAATACGTACCCTTTCCCGATTGTCTCTCTGAAGGAGTTGAGAGATAGAGATAGTATATTATACTCTTGACGAGGGATTTCAATTTTTTTTCTATAAAAAAGTCAATTATCCATATAGTGATTGAATGCCTGACACTCAGAGATTCTCGCGAGTCTATATATGTATATTACAGTATAGAAAGAATTCCCCCAACCAGTAGTGAAATTCTCTAGTAGTGAAATGATCTGCCGTCTATCCAATTAAGACCCAATCAGTAGACATTACATTAGTAATAGAAAGGAATCGGCAAGTCTTGTTTCGACTATTAGAATCTTTCTTTTCATTTTGGATTCAAAGATTTCTTTACAAAATCCCCAGAACGGATGTTTAGAATCAACCAAGTATTAACAGCCCCCCTTATTCTATTCTGTTCTGCTGGGTAAAATTTGGTTGAGTTATATCAGCAGAACAGAATAAGAGATTTCAATTCGTTTGTTGATGAGGCGGCACCCGGATTTGAACTGGGGAAAAAGGATTTGCAGTCCCCCGCCTTACCACTCGGCCATGCCGCCAAAACGATACACAATAGAATCAAAAATCCCCTTTTGGGTTGGATTACTAAATTTTAGTTTATTGTACTTGCATCCCTTTTTTAATCCTTTTTCTAAATTTAGAAAAATTAGAAAATAAACCCCTCCCCCCCCCTTTGATTGTATTTGATCTACTCCTTCGATTGATTGTATAGTATCTCAAAACACACAATGCCAAAAAGCTTCCCCTCACTTTTCTATTTAAAAATAAAATGTATATTTTCACTCAAAAAAAATTTATGACAAATCGGAACCATTAACTATTCGTTCACTGAGAATTCGTGAATGATTCTTGGATTTGAATCTCAAATTTGGTTTGCCTAATGACATAAGAAAATACAAATGGATACATACTTAATTGATTCTTTTGAATCAAAAAGACTTCTCAATTTCCATTATAACAAAAATGATAAGTATATGTAAACCCCAGAACAGAAATTGTTACACAGATACAAAATTGGTTATTTAGAGTATGTTGCCTATAAATAAAAAAGAAAGGGAATTTTTTGGAACAAAAAAAGGCCCGGCTGCGTATTGACCGGGCCAGGCCAAAAAGGCACTTCGAACAAAATAAAAGCAAGAAGGTCTTCTTTATTTATTTTTCTATTTGGATCTTTCGAGCATCTAAATGGAATTGCTAATTATATAATAACGATAAAGAATGTGAAAGAAATACTTTCTTTAATCCTTACTTGATGTGTAATGTAACATAGTAATTATCTTTTTCAATTGGGAGAGATGGCTGAGTGGACGAAAGCGGCGGATTGCTAATCCGTTGTACGAGTTATTCGTACCGAGGGTTCGAATCCCTCTCTTTCCGTTTCCGTTGATGACTTTCTACTTTTTTCTTTCAAATTTAGCAAACCCCTGTTTATTTTTTCCTAGTTAAATGTGTGGAATAGCTAAAATAAAATATTAAGAAAATTTTCAAATCAAGCAAGAAAAACGAAATTTTTATTTTATTCTTCACGTCCAGGATTACGTCCTGGATCATTGGATAGGAATCCAAAGATGAAGAGAGAAACAAAGAATATTACTACTGTGTAAACGAAAAGTTTGAGAGTAAGCATTACACAACCTCCAAGATCATTTTTTGAAAAAGAAAAACGAGAAAAGATAAAGATAATAGATCCTCCATTTTTATATCACATATCCTATTTTGACACCAAGAAATGAATTAAATTATAGAAATAGAAAAGAATGTTCAGAAATTCAAATGAAGTTGAAATTTTGAATAAGAGTCTTTGATTACCCCAAATCACTTTCATACCCCCAATTAGATATTGTAAGCAATCCTAAGCTAATAAGGTATTTCGCCGGAAAAAGGATGAAAATCGGGAAAGAAAATGGGGCGAGCCGGATTTCTCGCGGCTATCCGAGAATTTCAATGTTTGAATTGAAGGTTCATACTATCAGACTTATTTGATCTTATCAATTTTTATCATTTTTCTCGAATAAATCATGAAATTTCTAGGATACTATTAAAGATCTTATCGAAAACTTACAGCAGCTTGCCAAACAAAAGCTAAAAGAAAAAAGAACAGGGGTATAACTGGCATAACATCTACGATTGGATTCAAAAAAGCATAGGCTTCGGGCAATTTGGCGAAGAAAACACTACTCGGATAAAGGGCAGAATTAAGACAGATCAAACTAAAGATATTAAGCATAACAGACATTTTTTTCGTCGAGATAATTGCATTTTGATTGAGTTATTGATATAAGGAAAAATGAAGAAAGTAAGGTAGACAAAAAAATCCTTCTTTTTCCACTCAATCAAAAATCCTCCAATTCTCAAAGGAGAATAGAAAAATCATACTTTCATACAATATCTTAATTGAATTATATGTAATGATCAATAAATTCAGTTGAATTCTAGATATACACATGTCAAAATTCTAGCAACGAATCTATAATAAATTCTATAAATAAGAAAGATTTTCTATAGATAGTTGGACTGGAATTGACGAACACTTACTACCAATATTATTCTTTATTAGTATTAGTGTCCAATAAAAATAGAAATGGGGCGTAGCCAAGCGGTAAGGCAACGGGTTTTGGTCCCGCTATTCGGAGGTTCGAATCCTTCCGTCCCAGAGCATATTCCTTGTACCTGAATACTTCTTTTTTGTTCAACAAGGTTCTGTTTCAAGGTCTAATATTGGATAGAATATTATTCCTCTTTCTTTTTTGATTTTGAATGATTCTTTTCAGAATCATATCTGAATTTTTCACAAACTGAACTAAATCGAGTTCAAATGACATGCAAAAGTAACTAAACCCTTTATGTGATCCAGATAAAGATAAGATGGGACATAGATCTGTAGAAAGATTACTTAACCTCAGGTTAAACAAAATATGAAAATACATATAAAAGAGGAAGTGCTTAGCCTATAGGTATGTATTGTTATCCTATTTCAGTGACAAAAAGTCTTTCTATTTTTGTAAAAAAGAATTTGCATCCCTAAAATATTAAAATTTAAAAATTTAACAATGCTATTTCTTTTTATTGTTCGATCTATTTAGATTAGTTGCTTTACATCATTGACAATTCCATTCGAAAAGAAAAAGAAAATTATCTTTCTTATGATAATCAAATGGAGTCTTTACTGTAAAACTTGACTCAAATAATGATGTAGAAGTAAGAAACTTTTTCAAGTATAAAGATTTGTAATGATTCTTTATGGATTGAATCTTTGAGAAGTTTTGGGAAGTTGGAATGGGTCAGTCTATCTTATTGAGTCACTTGAAGAGACAGAGTAAAATAGAATTGATTTATTCGTGTGATTTCTGTTAGTTATGTTATTTCTATATTTAGATTTCTGGATATTTCTGTTAGACATTTTTTTGATATAGAGATTTATAGAAAAAGTTCCATTCATACAAAAAAGCCAGGGTCTTACTAATATTTCTTCAGAAAAACCTTTATTCTCTATGTAGATGTAGATAATAAAAAATATAAATGACTATGTCTCTGTACCGACTAAACCAATGACTATTCATGATTCCATAATTGAATCAATTCCATACTGATTCCAAATTAGAGGAATGTTATGGTAAAACTTCGTTTAAAACGATGTGGTAGAAAGCAACGTGCGACTTGAAGGACACGATCCGGTGTGGATTTTTATTCTTACATCCACCATTTTATATTATATAGGAATGAAGGTGCTCTTGGCTCGACGTCGTTTTTCTATTCTACTAGAACCCTTCTTTTTTTTATTGGGTTTTAATGTAAATAGTTCGTGATGAAGCTCGAGTAGAAAGTATTGATTAATTTCTCAGGGGCAACGATCTAGGGTTAATGCCAATCAATAAATTGGAACAACTTCGTAAGTATATCTTCGATATAGAAATCGAAAGGATCTGATTCAAGCAAATTTTCAATTCAAAAAAATTTGTTCGAACGTTTTCGATCTACAGTGTATCGCGCACGAATCAACCATCGGTATGATTCTTTGATAGAAAGAAATCACAAAAGGGGTATGTTGCTACCATTTTGAAAGGATTAAGAAGCACCGAAGTAATGTCTAAACCCAATGATTGAAAAACAAGATAAAGGATCCCAGAACAAGGAAACACCACCTCAATTGTCTCACGTATCCAAATAAGGAATCCAAATCTATTTTAAATGAGACGAAAAAGGGGGGGTTAAAGACCACTCAAAAAAAAAAGAAAAGTCTTAATTTCTTTAAGATATTTGAGAATTTTTGAACTTGAGTTATGAGTACAAATGATTTTTTTCAGGAAAGAAGCTAAATAAAATAAAAAGGACTATGAGTTAAATTATAGACTAATTTATTTTACGGATTCCTTTCCTATTTATCCTAATTTTATCCATAGACAAAACTTCGAATCATTTTTGATCGAGCCGTACGAGGAGAAAACTTCTTATACGGTTCTAGGGGGGGGGTTCTTTTTCATCTACATCTATCCCGATGAGCCGTCTATCGAATCGTTGCAATTGATGTTCGATCTCGAAGAGAAGGAAGAGATCTTCGGAAAGTGGGTTTTTATGATCCTATCAAGAATCAAACTTATTTAAACGTTCCCGCCATTCTCTATTTCCTTGAAAAAGGCGCTCAGCCTACAGGAACTGTTCAGGATATTTTAAAAAAGGCAGCGGTTTTTAAGGATAAGGAACTTTGCCCTAATCAAACGAAATTCAATTAAATTTAAATTAAGGAAATAAAAACTAAGGATAGGATAGTGATTTCTATATCATTTTGGATATCTTTTCTATACTATGTTTTTTTATTTCCTTCTTTTCTTGCTCTATTCGTATCTATTTATCATTGTTTTTATAGAATCTTTTTCTAAGGAAACCTTATTTGATGGATCCTTACGAAATAGAAAATGATGGCATTA